CTTTTTGTCAGGCTACTGTTCTCCTATTCTCTCGAATCCATGAAGTAAGACATTGATTTTGCAATAAGCTCAATTATGTTCATTGCATAATAAGTTCCCTTGAAAAGCATTGGCGCACGTGTAAGCGAGTTGCTCTACCGAACTGAGCTATAGCCCTTGTCAGAGATATCTTAACATATAGAGAATTTCTTGTCAAGATGAATATTCTCTAATGCCATAGGATATCCCTTTGATCTATTTACTATATACCATACCAATAATGGAGTGGTATTGCTTATAAAAAGGATTCGATCTATAATCGATCGAAGTAATGCGGCTTCTTTTGTGATGATAAATTGCCTACTTAACTCAGTGGTTAGAGTACTGCTTTCATACGGCGGGAGTCATTGGTTCAAATCCAATAGTAGGTAGGTAGGTAGAAAAATTACTAGATAGCATTGGATTTACTTCGCTTCGCTATCTAATAACTTTTTCTACCCTTCTTTCCTTTTCTTTGTATCAACGAAACCTTCGGATTGTCTTCAATTGGATGGGGGAATCCAATTGATAGCCTCGACTCGTATCCTAGCCCGTTTGAGAGCTAGCTTTGCTTCAACCAATTCTTTCGTACCCTCAGCTCTACTCAAGTTAGCTTCGGCTATTTCAAGTGCCTGTTGAGCTTCTTCTGGATCAATGTCACTACCCAGTTCTGCATCATTTCCTAAAATGATGATCTCATTATTAACTATTCTTGCAAAACCACTCCACAGAACCGCCGTTAACCATTGGTCGTTGAGGAGGCGTATTCTCAAAGGACCCATATCTACAGCTGTGTTAATGGGGGCGTGGTTTGGTAATACACCAATTTGGCCGCTATTAGTAGATAAAATGATTTCTTTCACTTCACAATCCCAAATAATTCGTTTAGGAGTCAGTACATAAAGATTTAATTTCATTTCTTCAATTTGTTCTCCTCTTCTAAGTTTATAGCTTTCGTGCTAGCTTCATCGATGTTCCCCACCAAATAAAAAGCCTGTTCGGGTAGGCCATCTAATTCTCCGGAAAGGATTAGTTGAAACCCCCTAATTGTTTCCGCAAGACTAACATACTTTCCTGGAGAACCGGTAAAAACTTCTGCCACAAAGAACGGTTGTGATAAGAACCGCTCAATTTTTCGTGCTCTTGCTACCGTTAAACGATCCTCCTCCGATAATTCATCCAACCCAAGAATTGCAATAATGTCCTGAAGTTCCTTGTAACGCTGTAAAGTTTCCTTAACTCTTTGCGCAGTTTCATAATGGTCCTTGCCAACGATCCGAGGCTGTAACATAGTTGAGGTTGAATCTAAAGGGTCTACTGCGGGATAAATACCCTTGGAAGCTAATCCTCTGGAAAGTACGGTAGTAGCGTCCAAATGTGCAAATGTTGTGGCAGGAGCAGGGTCGGTCAAATCGTCCGCAGGTACATAAACGGCTTGGATCGAAGTTATCGATCCCTTGTTGGTAGAAGTAATTCTTTCTTGTAAAGAACCCATTTCTGTACTAAGGGTAGGTTGATAACCCACTGCGGAGGGCATTCTCCCTAATAAGGCGGATACCTCCGATCCTGCTTGAACAAAACGAAAGATATTATCGATGAATAAAAGCACATCTTGCTTATTAACATCTCGGAAATATTCTGCCATAGTTAGGGCAGTTAAACCGACTCTCATACGAGCTCCCGGCGGTTCATTCATTTGGCCATAGACTAGAGCTACCTTTGATTCCTCGATATTTTTTTCATTAATTACTCCAGATTCCTTCATTTCCATATAAAGATCATTTCCTTCACGAGTCCGTTCCCCTACTCCGCCAAATACAGATACGCCTCCATGAGCTTTAGCAATGTTATTGATTAATTCCATGATAAGTACTGTTTTACCTACTCCTGCCCCCCCAAATAGTCCGATTTTTCCTCCACGCCGATAAGGAGCTAAAAGATCGACCACCTTAATACCTGTTTCAAAGATAGATAATTTCGTATCCAACTCAATAAAGGCAGGCGCGGATCTATGAATAGGGAATGTTGCACTAGTATCTACAGGACCCAAATTGTCAATAGGCTCCCCAAGAACGTTAAAAATTCGTCCGAGAGTAGCTCCACCGACCGGAACACTAAGAGGAGCTCCTGTGTCAATCACTTCCATCCCTCTCATCAACCCCTCTGTAGCACTCATAGCTACAGCTCTAACTCGATTATTTCCTAATAATTGTTGTACCTCACAAGTCACATTAATTTGCTTATCGGCAGTGTCCCGACTCTTGACTATCAAAGAGTTATAAATATAAGGCAACTTGCCCGGGGGAAAAGTGATATCCAGCACGGGTCCAATAATTTGATCAATACGCCCTGCATTTTTTTCTTCAATTGTGGAAACCCCGGGACGCGAAGTAGTAGGATTGGTTCTCATAATTATCACATAATTCTAAAAAAAGGAATTTGTCGAAATTTTTCTTTTTTTTTCTTGTTGAATAATGCCAAATCAAATAAAAAAAAAATATCCAAAAATCCAAAAGTTAAAAGGAAATGAATTAGTTAATTCAATAAAAAAGAAAAGTGGACTAGCACTTGATTTCGTTGCCTAAGCGAATCCCATTCACTTGTTTACTCATGGAATGAGTCCGGTGGAAAGTTCAATCAATCTTTTTTTTTTTTTCATAGACATTTTTCCTTTTGTCAAGGATCTTTGCCTCCTATACTTTCCTGTCTAGGACTTCGATATACAAAATATATACTACTGTGAAGCATAGATTGCTGTCAACAGAGAATTTTCTTAGTATTTAGGTATTTAGATTTAAAATAAGAAAGGGGCTTATTAAGATAAGAACTTCTAAAATTGTAAAATAAGAATTAAGGGATTAGTTTGGGTTGCGCTATATCTATCAAAGAGTATACAATAATGATGGATTTGGTGAATCAAATCTATGGTTTAATAATGAACCATGTTAACTTACCATAACAACAACTCAATCCCTATCGAATTCCTATAGTAGAATTCCTATAGGATAGAACGTACACAGGGTGTACGCATTATATATTAATGAAACATATTCATTAACTTAAGCATACTCCCTTTTTTATTTAATAAGTTGATATTAATTGAATATCTTTTTTTTTTTTTTTTTAAGATTTTTGCAAAATTTACGCTTAGTCCATATCGAGTAGACCCTGTCGTTGTGAGAATTCTTAATTCATGAGTTGTAGGGAGGGACTTATGTCACCACAAACAGAAACTAAAGCAGGTGTTGGATTTCAAGCTGGTGTTAAAGATTATAAATTGACTTACTACACCCCGGAATACGAAACCAAGGATACTGATATCTTGGCAGCATTCCGAGTAACTCCTCAGCCCGGGGTTCCGCCTGAAGAAGCAGGGGCTGCAGTAGCTGCGGAATCTTCTACTGGTACATGGACAACTGTTTGGACTGATGGACTTACCAGTCTTGATCGTTACAAAGGACGATGCTATCACATCGAACCCGTTCCTGGGGAAGACAGTCAATATATCTGTTATGTAGCTTATCCATTAGATTTATTTGAAGAGGGTTCTGTTACTAACATGTTTACTTCCATTGTGGGTAACGTATTTGGTTTCAAAGCCCTACGCGCTCTACGTTTGGAGGATCTACGAATTCCTCCTGCTTATTCAAAAACTTTCCAAGGTCCGCCTCATGGTATCCAAGTTGAAAGGGATAAGTTGAACAAGTATGGTCGTCCTTTATTGGGATGTACTATTAAACCTAAATTGGGATTATCCGCAAAAAATTACGGTAGGGCATGTTATGAGTGTCTACGCGGTGGACTTGATTTTACCAAAGATGATGAAAACGTAAACTCACAACCATTTATGCGCTGGAGAGACCGTTTTGTCTTTTGTGCCGAAGCAATTTATAAAGCACAAGCCGAAACCGGCGAAATCAAGGGGCATTACTTGAATGCGACTGCAGGTACATGCGAAGAAATGATGAAGAGAGCTGTATTTGCGAGGGAATTAGGGGTTCCTATTGTAATGCATGACTACTTAACTGGAGGATTCACCGCAAATACTACTTTGTCTAATTATTGCCGCGACAACGGCCTACTTCTTCACATTCACCGAGCAATGCATGCAGTTATTGATAGACAGAAAAATCATGGTATGCATTTCCGTGTATTAGCTAAAGCATTGCGTATGTCTGGGGGAGATCATATCCACTCCGGTACAGTAGTAGGTAAGTTAGAAGGGGAACGCGAAATGACTTTAGGTTTTGTTGATTTATTGCGCGATGATTATATTGAAAAAGATCGTTCTCGCGGTATCTTTTTCACGCAGGACTGGGTATCCATGCCAGGTGTTATACCGGTGGCTTCAGGGGGTATTCATGTTTGGCATATGCCAGCTCTGACCGAAATCTTTGGAGACGATTCCGTATTACAATTTGGTGGAGGAACTTTAGGACATCCTTGGGGGAATGCACCAGGTGCAGTAGCTAATCGGGTGGCTTTAGAAGCCTGTGTACAAGCTCGTAACGAAGGGCGCGATCTTGCTCGTGAAGGTAATGAAATTATCCGAGCAGCTTGCAAATGGAGTCCTGAACTAGCCGCAGCTTGTGAAGTATGGAAAGCGATCACATTCGATTTCAAGCCGGTAGATACCATCTAAGATGTAGATAAAACTAGATATAAAGAAGGTCTAAATAAAAAAGAAGCGAAATAGAAAGAGAAAAATAAGTTACGAAATGCAGTAATTTTTCTATATTCTTATAATTGATTGCAATTAAATTTGGCTCGATCTTTTAAAAGATCGAGCCAAATTTAAATATATCTTGATACGATCAAGAGACTTGACAAATCGAGATTCTTCTATTCTATATATCTAGAATATAGAAAGGTATAATACAATAAACAAATACAAATCAAAATATAGTATTATCATACGATAATGGAATCAAATACGCAGTATTTACAGAAAAAAGTCTTCGTTTATTGGGAAAGAATCAATATACTTTTAATGTCGAATCGGGATTCACTAAGACAGAAATAAAGCATTGGGTCGAGCTCTTCTTTGGTGTTAAGATAGTAGCTGTGAATAGCCATCGACTACCCGGAAAGGGTAGAAGAATGGGACCTATTCTGGGACATACAATGCATTACAGACGTATGATCATTACCCTTCAACCGGGTTATTCTATTCCACTTCTACTTTTTAAATTAAGGGGTATTCTGAAAGAGGTATTTCTTTCATTTTCACAATTGCTTTTTTTTGAATCCAATTTCAAGTTCGATTAGAAAGATAGAAAGGCCATGAGAATGGAAAAATAAAAAAAAAATTATCCATTCCATTTTTTTATAGATAAAGAATACTTTTATAGAATACTTTAGTTAGTATTCTTTATCTATAAAAAATCTTTATTTTGCAAACTCAAAAATACAATAGTCAATATTCCTTATAATAGATATACTTAATTATATCATAAGAATCTTAAGATATATTTCGAATAGATAGAAATAGTAAATTGGAATTGAGACACCTATTCTATGACAGATTTAAACTTACCCTCTATTTTCGTGCCTTTAGTAGGCTTAGTATTTCCGGCAATTGCAATGGCTTCTTTATTTCTTTATGTGCAGAAAAATAAGATTGTCTAGAACCGACGGGGCCAAATTTACTCAATGTATTTCCAGGATCATAATACAAATATTTTTTAGTGTAAGTAATATATTAATATGATAGGGTATGTAGCTCTTTCTACACACAAATGAAAAACGTCTATGGATATAGGCTACGAGCAAAAAAGCATACATATGCGTAGCCGAGTATAGCGAGTTTTTTTAAGTGGATCCTGAAATTTTTTTTGAATAGAAAGTCAATGTATCTAACCAATTATTTCACAGGAGTACTAGCTGCTGAAGGCGATTTGATTTCAGAATCAAAAAAGTAAAGTCAAAATCATTTAGCTTATTCTCTCAATTTCAATTAACCGCTGCTGGATTTAGTATATCTAATATGAATTGGCGATCAGAACACATATGGATAGAACTTCTAAAAGGTTCTCGAAAAAGAGGTAATTTTTTCTGGGCCTGTATTCTTTTTCTAGGTTCATTAGGATTCTTAGCGGTTGGGGCTTCCAGTTATTTTGGTAAGAATATGATATCGGTACTTCCATCTCAACAAATTCTTTTTTTTCCACAGGGGGTCGTGATGTCTTTCTACGGAATCGCGGGCCTATTCATTAGCTCCTATTTGTGGTGCACTATTTTGTGGAATGTAGGCAGTGGTTATGACCGATTTGATAGAAAAGAGGGAATAGTATGCATTTTTCGTTGGGGATTCCCTGGAATAAAACGTCGCATCTTCCTTCGATTCCTTGTGCGGGATATCCAATCAATTAGAATTCAGGTTAAAGAGGGTCTTTATCCTCGTCGTATCCTTTATATGGAAATACGTGGCCAGGGAGTCATTCCCTTGACTCGTACCGATGAAAAGTTTTTTACTCCACGAGAAATTGAACAAAAAGCTGCCGAATTGGCCTATTTCTTGCGCGTACCAATTGAAGTATTTTGAGTACCAATTGCAATTTTTTGCATTTAAATTGTAAGGGTATTTTCTAGTATTTATCTAAAGGAAGGAACAACCGAGGATAAGAGAAAATTGCTTCTAATTTGTTTTGTCCAAGTGAGATATATGGCCTAATATTCTTCCCTTTTCATATGAAAGAGCTTTTTTTTTATTCTATTTCTCTATTCCACTCCATTTAGATCTAAGAAAGAACCCAATACAATGAAATTCCACTAGTATACAAAAAGAGAAATAGATACAAACACAAGGTCTCAAACCTTGTTATAGAATTTTGGCTTCAAAAAAAAAAAGAAATATTATATAGAGTCAGCGAATGAAGCGGATTCATTAACAACTCAATTTACAGATCAAAAATGAAAAAAAAGAAAGCATTGCCTTCTTTCCTATATCTTGTATTTAGCGTACTTTTGCCCTGGGGAGTCTCTTTCTCTTTTAACAAATGTCTGGAACTTTGGATTAAGAATTGGTGGAATACCAGGCAACCTGAAACTCTCTTAACGGATATTCAAGAGAAAAGGATTCTAGAAGGATTCATAGAATTAGAAGAGCTTTTTCTTTTGGACGAAATGATAAAAGAGAAACCGAAGACACATGTACAAAAACCTCCTATAGGAATACACAAGGAAATAATACAATTGGCCAAAATAGATAATGAGGACCATCTCCATATCATTTTGCATTTCTTAACAAATATAATCTCTTTGGCTATTCTAAGTGGTTCTTTTTTTCTGGGTAAAGAGGAACTTGTCATTTTGAATTCTTGGGTTCAGGAATTCTTCTATAACTTAAATGATTCAATAAAAGCTTTTTTTATTCTTTTAGTTACGGATTTTTTTGTTGGATTTCACTCCACCCGCGGTTGGGAACTACTAATTCGTTGGGTCTACAACGATCTTGGATGGGCTCCTAACGAGCTAATTTTC